TAAGGCAACGGGTTTTGGGCCCGGGATTCGAAGGTTCGAATCCTTCCGTCCCAGAGAATATTCATTCCCAGAGCATATTCATTATGTTAGAATAGAATAAAGGTTTTGGGGAAAGTCTAATGTTAGCTGGAATTTTTTTCTTTTTTTTTTTTTCTTTTATGCATGAATCATATCTTTTTTACACAAACTGAATTGAATCGAGTTCAAATGACACGCAAATGTAATTGACTCTATTTCTGATCCATGTAAATTGGGAACATGGGTTCCAAGAGTTGGAATTTTAAAATAGGGAGTCTTTTTATCCTATGCCCCATCCCATCTTGTTTCACGAAGTTAGTTATTTCGAAAAGCATTCCGTCCCATATTGATTTTCTATTTTATCAATATTTGAATTTTCAAGGATCCTATCTATTATTTCTTATCCTATAAACTAAATTTTTAGGAATTTTTATATAGATTTCGTAATTCTAACTATTTTGGTACTAATGAAATTCATTCAAAGTCAATAGGATTAATTCTCCTAAGGAGTTAGACTAAAATCAAAAAGGAGCAACTTAATTTGTTAATTTGGACTTGTTGGGATTTGTACCTAGCCAGTCCGCATCCCCGATCATAATTCCCATTTTTTTCTCTTATGTCACATTAGTCCTGTAGTACCCGGGGGGCGACCGAAGATATTCAAATTTCTGCGTCTGCCTGAATTGCATTAACAAAAACAAATTATATATGTAATTATTATATATGTAATTAGATATCCAGCCGATGTATTGTCTTTGAATAAGTATTTCGTGTTTGGCCCTAATAAATAATTGTCAATTTACGTAACACTTAAGACGGAGTGTTTTATATCTTTTATTATCTTTTATTCACTTTCTATTCTATTATGTATGGCAAGATTTCGATTAGCGAAATCTTGCTGAACTACACAGCTTAAACAAAATAACATAAAAAATGAGGCAATGTTTAACATATATGTATCCTTCTATTCTATTTTTATTCGATTTTTGTGAAAAAGGTTTTTGATCCCCTCGATTTTAAATTTTGAAATTAAAATCTAAAATATTTAACCCTAACCTTTAATCTTAATCTATTATTAAATAGAAATTCTTTAAATTAAGATGACTTGTTAAAACTTATTCAGAAAACTCTTTACCGATTTCTAGCTATATTCTTTAGTTACTGATCCAGAACTATATAGAAAATCTCTATTCCTTTTATAGAATAAAGGGATATAGATTACGATGTCTACAAACCAATGACTATTCATGATTCGATGATTGAATCAATTCCATACTGGGTCCAAATTACAAATTAGAAGAATGTTATGGTAAAACTTCGTTTGAAACGATGTGGTAGAAAGCAACGTGCGACTTGAAGGACATGATCCATTGTGGATTCTTTCTTATATCCACCATTTTCTATTTCTATAGTAATGAAGGTGCTCTTGGCTTCGACATCCGTTGGTAACCTAAATAGTCCACGATGGAGCTCGAGGAGAAAGTATTAATTCATTTCTCAGGACAAGAATCTAGGGTTAATCCAAATCAATAAATTGGAGCAACTTCGTGAATATATCTTCGATATAGAAATGGAGGGATCCTATTCGAACAAGTTTCCAATTTAAAAGGAAAATTTGTTGGAATTAATCAAACCGTTTCGATCAAAAGAGGGAATCTAGTGTCCGTAGGATTCTTTGATAGAAGGAAAAAAAAGGGGTATGTTGCTACCATTTTGAAAGGATTAAGAAGCACCGAAGTAATGCCTAAACCCAATGATTTAAAACAAAGATAAAGGATCCCAGAACAAGGAAACACCGTTTTAATCGTCTCACTAACTGGGCCAGACTTAAGAATCCAAATATTGGTTAACCGAGACAAACTAAAAAGGGGGTAAAGACTACTCAATAAACGAAAGATTCTCTTTTGAATTATTTGAGAGTTATCTAACTTGAGTTATGAGTAAGAATGGTTTTTTTTTTTCTTTTTTAGGAAAGAAGAAGAAAAAACAGACTTAAACCCCAGTCTAATTGATTTGATGATTTTATAGAACCTTTTGTCATTTATGGAATTTATTCGAATTCCATACCATAGAGAAAACTAGATAAACCTTCAAATCCAATTCTTTTTTTCTCGAGCCGTACGAGGCGAAAACTTCCTATACGTTTCTAGGGGGGATGTATTGTTCATCTACATCTATCTCAATGAGTCGTCTATCGAATTGTTGCAATTGATGTTCGATCTCGAAGAGAAGGAAAAGATCTTCAGAAAGTAGGTTTTTATGATCCGATAAAGAATCAAACTTATTTAAACGTTCCTGCTATTCTTTATTTCCTTGAAAAAGGGGCTCAACCTACAGGAACTGTTCAGGATATTTTCAAAAGGGTGGGGGTTTTTAAGGAACTTTATCCTAATCAAAGGGACTTCCATTAAGCAAATACAAGAAAAAGGGGGCAGTTTTTTGTATATAACTTTGGATAACCTTTCTCTACTCGTTTTTATTA